TAAATAATTTTCCAGCTTTTACTTATTAAGTATGAGTTTTCATAGATCTATTATACCGATTTATTAATATATTTCATGATCTTAAAAGATTTGTTTTTATTTAAATAAAACCTATCTATTGTTAAGTTATGAATTAATTAAACTTTTAGAATTTAATATTCTAAAAGTTTTCTATTTTTCTTTATTTAATTTTTATTTTTTCAGAATGGATTTAAAAAAGTTTATGATAATTATATTGTTGCATGAGTATTGATCAAGATTTAGAGAAATTACTTACTAATTTACCATTTTTCATTCAAGAACATTTAAGTAATCATAACAATAAAGAAAAGTTGATTGAAATTGTTATGGACTTAGGAAGACGTCCAGAGGCACGATTTACTAGTGGTCCCGAATATATTTCTCAGAAAATTATTTCCTGGCAAGATTTAGATTATACTACAAAACGAATTAGTAAGTTTACTAATGAAAATCGTGCTGGTATTGAAAGAACTCTTCATCGCATAAGCTGTATTCGAAACCGACAGTTTTTAATCAATGGTCTAACTTGTAGGGTTGGGCGTGCTATTTTTGGAACTATTTCTATAATTCGAGATTTACTTGAATTACAACAATCCATTTTAATTTTAGGAAAACCTGGGGTTGGTAAAACTACAATTATTCGTGAAATAGCTAGAGTTTTATCGGATGAATTAGAAAAACGAGTTATTATTGTAGATACATCAAATGAGATTGCAGGAGATAGTGACCTTCCACACTCAGGAATTGGAAGAGCTAGACGTATGCAGGTTGCTCGTACTGAATTACAACATCAAATAATGATTGAGGCAGTTGAAAATCATATGCCTGAGGTAATTATTATTGATGAAATTGGTACAGAACTAGAAGCTCTTACAGCCAGAACTATTGCTGAAAAAGGTGTCCAACTTGTTGGAACAACTCATGGGAATTGTCTTCAAAACTTAATAAAAAACCCTTCATTGGCAGATTTAATCGGAGGAATTCAATATGTTACATTAAGTGATGAAGAAGCAAAAAGACGTGGAACTCAAAAGAGTATTCTTGAAAGAAAAGCATATCCTGCATTTCAAGTTGCTATTGAAATTAATGAACAAAATTCTTGGACAATTCATGAAGATATAAAGGTATCCATTGATTTATTATTACGAGGGAATTTTACAATAAATCAAATTCGTCAATCTTTAATCGATGATAAGATAAGTATTAAGTATCAACAATTTCAAACTCATTTATTATTTAAAAACTCGAATAGAACTAGAAATTCGACAGCCTTAATTTCAAATAATTGGGCTTCTTTAAATCAACTTAAAAATGCTAAAATTGAAAATTTGAAAACGAAGAATTTAAATATCTATTCATATTCTTTATCGAATAATTTACTTAAAGAAGTGATTCAAAAAATGGGTCTTAGATTTGTTATAACAAAAGAAATAAAAAATGCAAACTTAATTATTGGCTTAAAAAAACACCTTCGACAAAATTTTAAACTACAAAGATTAGCTAAACAAAAAGCAATCCCGATTTATATGATAAATCAAAATAGTATTTATCAAATCGTTAAATTATTAAATTTTATTACGGTAGAACTTTAAACTTTAATTATAATTGTTAAAAATATTAATCATATTACTTAATAAGTGGAAATTTTATGGATAATCTTACAAGATTACAAAATATTGTTGGTGAACAATTGGGAATTGAGCCTTTTTTAGTTAAACCGGAGGCAGATTTTGGGAAAGAATTAGGTGCAGATTCACTAGATCAAGTTGAATTAGTTATGGCATTTGAAGAAGAATTTGAATTAGACATTGAAGATTCAATTGCAGGCCAAATTGCAACAGTTCAAGATGCTTTAAACTATATTGAAGGAAACTGGTCATCGTAAAGAAGAGATTATTAAACCCCATTATTCAAACTTTATCAAAAAAATGGAATTCTAAGAAATAATTTTGATTAATACCAATAGATGTCATTTTAAAAATAGAGAAAATAACCTATAAATTATAGATATTTTGTCTATTTTGTAACATTAGCCAACACATTT